TCTTGAATCATTCAAAATTAACCTAGTCTTTGTATATAAACCTAGTATTTGTATATAAATATAATATTTATATAAATAAAATAGTCAAAGTTTAAGGGTTTTTTCCATTGAATTGAAGTGGGAGTATAAGGGCAGATATATAGAAATTCGGAAAAAGAATGCTTCATAAAGTTACAAAACAAGTTAAAAAAAATTCAATGACTCCCTAAAGTAAAAAGCTTACTTATATATATCTTTTATAGAACTTATAGAACTCTAAGAAACAGAGAAATAGAAATTATTATTATTGTGATAAATGTGTTGTGTTGATGGGGATTTTTATTTTCCCCATCCCCAAAATGATAAAACATACTAAAATAAAACATACTAAAAAATAAAACATACTAAAAATAAATATAAGTCAAACTTTATATCGTGTGTTTTGTTTAGGTTTTTTTCAAACACACTATTATTTCTAGAATTTAGTATACAGAAAAGTTCTTTTTTTCATACCATATATAATACAAAAGAGTGACCAAGAGATATTTTTCCTGTTGCTCAATTCAAATCAGTAGCGAAAGAAAATAATGTAGTTATAGTAGTTATATTTAAATTTTTATTTAAATTAATAAAATAATATAAAAAATTAAATAAATAAACCAAACTAACCCATTTTGTAGAAAGTCTGATTGAGATTATTCCAACCTTTGGTTATTTATTTGTCGGCACAAAAAAACTTTTTGAATTGCCGGTAGAAAGAGATTTCGCTAATGACCAAGCTTTTAAAGCTGCCCCAAATCCCTTCCTTTTCCAAAAAGTTTTACGAATACGCTTTTTTGATATAGAAGTACGTTTTTTTGGAACTGCCATTTTTAAATTAAGAGCATTCTCATTGCTATAGTTGGATGTGAAAGACATCTATTGTTCAAAACGAATCCTTTTTTACTCCTCATTACTACTATAAATTATAATCTATTTATTAAATCTTTAGTTATTCTATAGATGAAACTTTGTATTAGAAAAAATAAAAAAATCATAGATATGTGATATGTGCAAATTGGAAATTAACTAAAATATTACTACGAACAAAAAAATATGAAATCACGTAACAAAATTTTTCTATTGCATATAATAAAATAGGTATAGTACAAAAGATAAAAATTTTTTAATTAGTATCTTTTCTATCTTCACTTCATGTTGAAATCTATACTCCATTTATCTATAGGATTTGTAGAGGATTTATTACAGCACCATAGAAAAAAATCGATTTTACTTAAAGTTGATAATGACAAAAATAGATAGAAAAATAAATGTAAGTTTTTTTCTATCTATTTTTGTCATCTTACATTTCATTTATACATAAAATAATAAAAAAATACATCGAAAAATTGAAGAAACCAAACCTTGCCTAATTCTAATTAAACTAAAAAAAAAAAAAGAATAAAGTTTTTTTATAGTTTTATAGAAAGTGCGTAAGTTCTAAGAAAGAGTATAAATACCTAATTTTTGAATTAAAATTAAATTCGAATAGAATGGGACTAGACTAATAGTTAATTTGGGATCAAGGGGTACATGAATTAATAAAAGCGGTTTTAGTAATTCGCCCTTTTATTCTTTTCCACATAAAGGAAAGTAACATATGGTGTTTTCTATAAACAACAATTTCTATTATGGAATATGGAAATTGAAAAAAAAAAAAAAATAAATCCTCATCAATAGGTTTTACTTTCACAATGAATTAGTTAATGATTATAAAAAAAGAAATTAATAGTTCTTAGTGGTTCAGTTATTAACTTTAGTAGATCCTTTGATTCATATTAGAATTAAGTGATGATTTTTGTTCCATTTTTGTTCGATGATTAAAAATTTTTATTTTCTATTATGTACTTCTATAACTTTTTCATTTATTTAAATATTTGAATTAGTAATGAAAGACTTTCAATTAGTAAGAATAGAAAATTTTATATTAGTTCTTGCTTATCTTGTTTAGTGATTCTTATTGAAAGATAAAAGCTCGGGTGAATCGGAAACAATTTTTTAGAATAAAAAGATTTTATTTTTTTATGGAACATACATATCAATATGGATGGATCATACCTTTCGTACCACTTCCCGTTCCTATTTTAATAGGAATAGGTTTACTCTTTTTCCCAACGGCAACAAAGAGTCTTCGTCGTATGTGGTCATTTCCCAGTGTTTTATTATTAAGTATAGTTATGATTTTTTCGGTCAATCTGGCTATTCAACAAATAAATAACAGTTCGACCTCTCAATGTGTATGGTCTTGGATCATCAATAATGATTTTGTTTTAGAGTTTGGTCATTTGATCGATCCACTTACTTCTATTATGTCAATTTTAATTACTACCGTTGGAATTTTGGTTCTTATTTATAGTGACAATTATATGTCTCACGACCAAGGCTATTTGAGATTTTTTGCTTATATGAGTTTTTTCAATGTTTCCATGTTGGGATTAGTTACTAGCTCTAATTTGATCCAAATTTATATTTTTTGGGAGTT